GAAAATGAAAAAAAAAAAAAAAAATTGAAATGTCAAATTTTTGAGTAGTCTACTTCCCTTGAAATGACGAATCTCCTTAACTAAAAATAAAAAGAATACTTTGGTTTGGGACTCGTAAGGGATTTCCTTGTCTGTCTATATTTCATTTTGTTCGATCTTTTAGGTCTCTACTCACCTCGATGGTTATGCCATGATGCCCCTTGAAGCATATATGCGATAAATAGACTCCTGTAACCATGTTATATTTGTTTGCTTAAACAGAAAGAATCTCTCTAAACTAAAGAAATAGAATGGCAGATTCCAAAAAAAGTCTTTTTTTTTTTTTTCACTTCACGAGGTATAACTAGCAATTCCTAATTTATCTGTTACGGAATCGACCATGGATCAATTCCCCTTTCATTCGGAAGTATTGAGTTGAATACACCTAAGATTTCTGAGTTTCATGTTACTTTTCCCAAAACACATGTCAGAACTGGGGACATCCCAATCAGATTCAATGGGATGACAGTTTCTCAGCCCGAGTCTGTAAAATGAAAATTTTGATCAAATCACACATCGCAGTATACTAGGCCTTCTAATTCCTTAAGGGGCTTATCTAAAAGATTCGCAATATAACTAGGAAGACGTTTCAAATACCACACATGGGTCACTGGACATGCGAGTTTGATGTATCCCATTTGATATCTTCGTATACGAGAATCAACAAATTCCACCCCGCATTGTTCACAAAATTTTGGGTCTTCTTTTTCAGCTCCGATCACTCGATAATTTCCACAAGCACAAATTCCACTTTTTGTAGGTCCAGAGATTCTTTCACAAAACAATCCATCTTTTTCGGGTTTATTGGTTTTATAATGAAAAGTATAAGGTTTTGTCACTTCTCCAACTACCTCCCCATTAGGTAATATTTTGTTGGCCCAAGCCTTTATTTGTTGAGGAGAAACTAGTCCAATTCTAAGTTGTTGATGTTTATACCGGTCAATCATAGAATAGAAATTATGATTCATTCAGATCAAGCTTCCTTCCTAGTAATCTGGAAGTTCTTCTCAGATACAAGGAAATGATTCAGTTCTAGAGCTAAGGATCGTAGTTCTCGAACGAGCAATCGAAAAGATTCTGGAGCATCCTCTGGGTTAGGTACTCTTCCCCCAGTGATCGTAGCACCAAGTACTTCTTGACGAGCTCTAATATGATCAGATTTATAAGTAAGCATTTCTTGTAAAATATGAGCAACACCAAACCCCTCTAGAGCCCAAACTTCCATTTCCCCTACCCGCTGCCCCCCCTGTTTAGCCCTTCCTCTAAGGGGTTGTTGTGTAACAAGTGCATAATGTCCACTAGAACGCCCATGGATTTTATCATCAACTTGGTGAATTAATTTTAGGATATAGGACTTTCCTATTAGAACGGGTTGTTCAAAAGGGTGTCCTGTTCTTCCATCAAATATTCTGCTTTTTCCCGGATATTCGGGTTCAAATACCCATGGATTTTTTGTTTGCTTACTGGCTTCATATAATTCAGAAAACACTAGTTTTCTGGAAGCTTCTTGTTCATATCTTTCATCAAAAGGTGCTATTCTATAATGTCTTTTTAGAAGATCCCCAGCTAACCCGAGTGAACATTCAAATATCTGTCCCACATTCATTCGCGAGGGTACTCCTAATGGGTTGAAAACCATATCAACGGGTGTTCCATCTTGCAAATAGGGCATATCCTGTCTAGGCAAAATTTTTGAAATAATACCTTTATTCCCGTGTCTTCCAGCTACTTTATCACCTACTTTGATTTCACGTTTCTGTGAAATATATACACGAATCATTTCTGGATTATAATTGGAACCCCCCTTTTTCTGAATCCATCTCACATCAATAACACGACCCCTTCCACCTATAGGTAGTTTTAGAGAAGTTTCTTTTGCAGTGGATACCTGAATTCCCAGTATGGCTCGTAATAATCTATCCTCTGGGGCATACGACGATTCATTTGCTGTCTGAGGCGTTAATTTACCTATTAAAATATCGCCAGTTTCTACCCAAGATCCCAGCATCACAACTCCATTTCTATCTAAATTTCGGAGTAAATGAGCCTCTAGATGCGGTATTTCTTTAGTGATTTTTTCGGGTCCTTGGCTTGTCACATGAGTCTGAATTTCATATTTCCGGATGTGAAAAGAAGTAAAAATATCTTCATATACCAAACGTTCGCTAACTAGTACTGCGTCTTCAAAATTGTAACCCTCCCATGGCATATAAGCTACTAATACGTTTTTTCCTAAAGCAAGTTCCCCACCAAATGTAGCTGCACCATCCGCTAAAATTTGTCCCTTTTTAATGCATTTACCCCGCAAAACTTGAGGTTTTTGATGCATACAAGTATTTTTGTTGGAACGTTGATAAATAACTAATGGAATACTTATAGTAGTAGGAGCATATCCATTACTTGATAAAATGATCTTGTGAGTATCAGTATAAATAATTTTTCCCTCGTGTTCGGCTATAGCGGAAACCCCCGAATCTAGAGCAGTTTGGCGTTCCAACCCAGTTCCAACAATGCACCTCTCGGACCGAGAAAGCGGAACTGCTTGGCGCTGCATATTAGAACTCATTAAAGCCCGATTCGCATCATTATGCTCAATAAAAGGAATGAGGGAAGCTCCAATAGAAAAATATTGGAAGGGAAAAATACTTCTAAAATGAATCTGTTCCCATGCAATAGTCAAGAATTCTTGACGGTATCGAGCAGGAACAACCTGTTCTTCCTGAATACCCCGATTCAAGGCCAAAGAATTTCCTGCTGCTACCATATAATATTCATCTCTATTTGGTGATAAATAAACCATCTGTGCCTCTTTTGATCTTTCCGATATTTCATAAAACGGACTCTCTATAGATCCCCAACGACCAATCCTCACATGAATAGCTAAGGATCCAATAAGTCCAACATTGATTCCTTCAGACGTGTCAATTGGACAAATACGCCCATAATGGCTGGGGTGGATATCTCGTATCCGAAAACTAGCAGTTCGTCCCGTCAACCCTCCGGGACCCAAATAACTCAATTTTCGACCATGAACAATTTGTGTCAATGGATTAGTTCGATCCAACACTTGAGATAAAGGATGTAGGCCAAAAAACGATTCATAAGTGGTTGTTAATGAAGTTGAAGTTATCAAGTTTTGGGGGGTCGGTATCAATTTATGCCGGATTGCTCCACATATAGTTCCTCGAACTGCATTTTCTAAACGAACAAGAGCCAGCCCGAATTGATCCTGTAATAGATCCGCGATAGATCGAATACGTTTATTTTTCAAGTGATTCATATCGTCAAGTGTGCCCATTCCAAATTTCATTCCGATCAAATGATCCACAGCAGCCAATACATCTCGCGGTAACAAAAACGTATTGTTCTGAGGTATATCAAGATTCAATCTCCGATTAATATTTCGGCGACCAATTCTTCCTAATTCACATCTTTGTTGAAAAAATTTTTTTTGTAATTCCTTACATAAAGACTCAGAAAATACCGGATCCCCGCCTACACAAGCAAATTGTTGATAAAACTCTAAAATAGCATTTTCCTTTGACCCAATCTTTTTTTTCTCTTTATCATTCAGGAAAGACAAGAAAATTTCAGGGTAACAAACATTATCTAGAATTTCTCTTAGATTCAAACCCATAGCTGATGATAGAACTAGAATAGATATTTTTTGTTTCCTACTCACACGGGCCCATATCCTTGCCTTTCTATCAATTTCTAATTCTGATCTTCCTCCCCAATCTGATATTATAGTGCTGGTATAGACAGAAATTCCGTTATGGTCCAATTCTGAACGGTAGTAAATGCCGGGACTTTGCAATATTTGATTGATCACAATTCTGTATATTCCATTTACTATAGAGGTTCCCAGGGAATTCATTAGAGGAATGTTTCCAATAAAAACGGTTTGTTCTTGCATATCTCTACCGGTTTTCCAAATTAATCCCGCGGGTACATATAATTCAGAAGAATATGTGAGTGATTCATACACAGCATCTCTTTCTTTTATTAATGGTTCTACCAATTGATATCTTTCCACAAATAAATTAAATTCAATTTCTTGATCTGTATCTTCAATTTTTGGAAACTTATGAAATTCTTCCCTTAAGCCCTCATTTATGAACCTACAAAATCCCTCAAATTGGATTTGACTAAATCCAGGTATTGTGGACATTCCCTCGTTTCCATCATTCCGGAGCATCTTAATCTTTAAGTTTTTTTTATCGAAAAAATCCCATTATTGGCTCACTATTCATCGAACCATGCGGCTCGATTTAGCAATGATGGAATGTATATTCTGTTTACTGAATTACATGAAATTTTAATCAACCCCATATCCATATATGTATGTATTTCATACGTACGAACGGAGACGAACCGCAGGAATAAAGAACATTTTATTTTCGACGCAAGTTCGAATTTGTGATAGGTACAAATGGAAATCAATTGATAAAGCATTCCTGGAAAAATTCTGTCACTGACACTTATGGAATCTTGTATAGAATATCAAAATTGATCTAATTTCTTTTCTACCTATTATTATGATATTACGATCCATTGGTTACCAAAAAATGGATTCAGTCCGAATTAGAAATCTAATCCCTATGAATGAGATAAAGACAGAATAATCAAGAGTAGTGTAGAGTTTCCAGCACAACTCATTTCACGTTCAAAAAAAAATTCGCGGATTCTTTTTTTTGCTAGTCGATTTTATAGAATTTAATTGCGAAATCAAAAAAGGAAAGGAGTAGTATTAAAAAAAAGTTTATTGAATTGAATTCATGTCGATATAGCTATCTATCTATCTGCATATCACATCTTTTATCGTAATTTCACTTGGGGCAACAGAAGTCAGATTGCACTATATCATAATTCCGACTTCTTCTATTTGATATATTCAATGAAAAATGAAATCACGACGATATCCTATAAGAATAGGCATATGTACATCAGAGAAAGACTCGGCTCTATATCAGTGTAACAATCTCTGTTCTTGGATTTACATATACACATATATGTTGTTATAATTGATTGTTATATATGTTGTTATAATTGATTGTTATAGTTCAAATTTTAAAAGATTAATTATTCAATAAAATTGATACTGATACTAATTAATCATAAATAAATTGGATTGATTTTGTTATGCCATTAAAGAAACACAACAATTTGAGATAGAAATTAATTGAAGAACCCTTCAATAATTCATTCAGAGTAATATAGTTAATGGTTCCAATTTTCCCTGAATTGTAACCGGAAATTTATTTTTTCTCTTTTCAATAGAATAGACAGACAAGAGGAGTTTTTAAACAGTGTATGTTTTAAGATATAATCAATCAAAGAGAAAATCTAAAAACAAACCGGTTGCAATAAAAAAAAAAAAAAAGAAAGAATTCAAAATCAAATTTGGATAGATACCATTTTTATCCATTTTGGATCGATCGGATTTGGCGACATGGCCAAGTGGTAAGGCGGGGGACTGCAAATCCTTTATCCCCAGTTCAAATCTGGGTGTCGCCTGATCAACAAAAAAATTTTTGGAATTCTTGCCCCACAGAAGAAGAGTAAGTAAGGCTTAGAACAAATTGGAAATAGAGGTGTTGTATAGGTAACTAATAGATAGTTATCTATCTTAATAGTATATTTTGATGTCTTTGCTTATTTATGCAGTAGTGATAACAAAACAAAAAATAGGTCTTACTATTCCTACATGTTCTATTAGGTAGGAGCATTCCTTTTCTATTTCATTTCAGAAGAAAGTGTGTGTATCATATTTGTGTTTGATGCTTTTCGCTTCTACCAGAAATCTTAGAATATAGGAACTTCTTAGGAGTGAATTCATTGGATTTATTTATAAATAAACTTAAGTCAGAATTCAATTTTGACTCTGCACCATTGATTCCACTATGATTATTGATCAATAATGGAATAATTCCTTCATAGAAATAGGAGACATAATATGGATATAGTAAGTCTTGCTTGGGCCGCTTTAATGGTAGTCTTTACATTTTCCCTTTCCCTCGTAGTATGGGGAAGAAGTGGACTCTAGGGGTACTACTAATTTAATTGAATAATCGAATTGTATCAATTGTTTAATTGATCGTTTTGCGAAACTTAAAAAATAAAAAGAATGTTTCTCCTTGTTTCAAAATTTTACTGGAATACAGTAATGAATAAGAAAAAAAAAATGAGTAATAAGACTAAGTACTAAACATTCAATCAAACAATGAATAATTACTCTAGTCTAGTAGTATTTCGAAACTAAAATCTACGCATGATGGGAAATTTTTTCCAATCTAATCGGATTATTATTACTTATAAATATATATATTCTATTTTGATAAAATAAACCAACTCTTAACATAACAGAATTTTGGATGTTACAAGGAAAAAAACCAATCCCAGGTTTTTCTTTAATTTGTTTCCCTCTTTCTTTATTTTTTATAGTTATTTATATAGTTAGTTATAGTAGAATCATAGATACTAAACATAGTAGATTAGTATATGTCCATACTAATCCATTTTTCCTCCATTGATTCTTTTGAAGGATGCTGGACTTTATCCATATGAAAAAATTCTAAGAAAGCTAGGAATTAAAAGAGTTAGTCTTCGATTTTGGAGTGATCGAAATCCATACAAATACAAGTGGATGTACCGAAAAAAGAAATAAAATTGGACTACTACGTTCAATGTACTATTTAGATATACATCTAATCTATATATATAAAGTTGTATCTAGATATAGGCTTTAGTTATATAACTAAAGCCTATATCTAGATACAACTTTATATCAAGATATATTTATATGATAATATAATATTCTAACTCTACTATACTAGATAGTTAGGGATAGAAAAAATTATATAGAGTTCTTTCTACTTTCTACCATATACTATCTCAGAAACTTATGATTCCATCCAGGCCATTTCATTTAAGACTTGAACCTTTTCTTTCATTTCTTCAATCATTGATAAGACCTAATAATTCTAATTCAAGTTTCAGTCAAATTAATCATTTTGACTGACTGTTTTTACGTAGATTATAAGTAAGAAAGCAGTAGGAACTAGAATGAACAGTGCAGTAGCAATAAATGCAAGAATATTGACTTCCATAATCTCATTGTTTTTTACTTTACTTTGCAATAACTCGGGATCTAATCCCATAGAGATGAGAAATTTAATTCCTGTAACTCTAAATTCAATGGGATGAATTGCATTCTGATGATACAAAATCGGATCTATATTATGAATAACAATATCTACTCTATCAAATCGATTCATCGTCGAGAATTGAATAGTATAACATATGAGGATCTTTTATCCATATGAAATCCGAAATGGAATTCGTTATTGGATCAGGAATCCCATTGAATTTTTCATCCTTTTCTACTTTTTTCCCCATAAACTACCTTCTTCCTTCGTTATACTTTCTACTTAATCATACAATTATGTAATATTTATTATATAACTGGTATTCTATAGATCACACACAGATTCAAAGAATAAGTAGAAGTAAAAAGAAAAATGGAAAAGGGCAGGTTAAATATATGGAAAAGGGCAGGTTAAATATAAATATAAAAGGAAAAGATCTAATAGTCGAATAGAATGTTCCCACAAATTTTCTAACAAGGGGCGTTGCTTGGTCTTTTCTTTTATTTGATTAGTATCTCTTTCTTCGATTGAAGCTGGAAGGAAGCCATATATCAAAAATTCAGTGTGCAATTTGAATAAGAATGAGATAGGATAGATTGTTTCCAATTAATCATTGAGGATACACAAACAAAGAAAGTAGGAACTGGAAGAGGTTGTCGTTTGTTTAGCTTGACAAGTACTCTGTCTGTCAAGGTAATTATGTTAAGTTCATTGTATAGTGTACAATAAACGAATACAATTTATGTATGTATTACCGGTAAAAATATAGGTATTCCATTTCATGGATCAAAAAAAATCGAAAAAGAAAGTAAGACGAGTATCTCTTAAAATGCTGAATATACTAATATCCCTCATCGCCGATTATACCAATATATATATCCCTTAACTAGCGGAAAAATATGAAATTCCCGTATTTTTCTGATGATAAATGTAAAAAAACAAAAGAAAAAGGATCCCCTGCTGGGGATGAGATCTTTCTACTTATCCCTTTTTCCCTTTTGCGTGAAAAATGAATTTCTCAATTCATCGGATATTAAATTCGGGACTGACGGGGCTCGAACCCGCAGCTTCCGCCTTGACAGGGCGGTGCTCTGACCAATTGAACTACAATCCCAGTGAGGTGTATTGCATACATATTCTTAATGATTTCAGAAAAATATTCTATTTGTCATGTTTTAACAAAGACACGAATGATATATTGACTGATATCATATCTACATGGATATCGACTATAGTGAGATTGAGACAGATTACTAGTAACCGATGGTTCTTTTTTTTTTATTGTCAAAAAAATGACTAATCAACTATTCAATGAAAAAAATCTCCATTTTTCCTTTCATGATCCTTAACTTAACTTAATTTAATCAAGGATCATGAATCTAAACCGTTAGAAAGATAGGAAAGAACAAATAAGAGAACATGGATAGAGAAAAAAAGGAATCCTTTTCTTTTTACGGATCAGGCGTTTCTTTTTTTCTGGAGTACAAATAAGTTCTATCATATTCATGGAGCGCGCGAATTATTGGGCCGAGCTGGATTTGAACCAGCGTAGGCATATCGCCAACGAATTTACAGTCCGTCCCCATTAACCGCTCGGGCATCGACCCAGGAAGAAATTTTTCTAGGTTTATTGATAACTCATGATCAACTTCCTTTCGTAGTACCGTACCCCCAGGGGAAGTCGAATCCCCGCTGCCTCCTTGAAAGAGAGATGTCCTGAACCACTAGACGATAGGGGCATATCCGCCCGACCATCATCATACTATGATGATAGTATGAGCAGTTTTTTGGAATTGTCAATATAATCTAATGCTATGACTAGATTTGAAGACTATTTTCTACTTTTTTGTGTTATGGTTTCATATAATTTTTTTTTATAGTATGGTTCATGAATGAGCCATACGTACTATTCTATAACGAATATATCTAAAATGAAATAAATATATCTAAAATGAAATATATAATCAAAGAAGGTATAGGATTTCTTCAGTTCAGGTAGTGATTGGTCCAACAACAGACCGGAAAGGGGGTAAAACCTCACTTCACTTAATTTCTTTTCTTTAATTTTTATTCATCAATAAAAACTCCTTGCTTCGTTCATTGTTCAGATAAAATCTGGTTATCCACTATCCTAAGTCAGAAGACTCAAAAACGATAGAAATTTTCTTTTTTATTTACAAGAATTCGGTTCAGGGTACGAATTCCCCCCCTCATCACATGAATCTTTTGAATCTATGTGTATGTCAGATTGGTACATGTATCAATCAAATAAATCTAGTTTTGATGGGTTGGTAAAAAAAAGGTAAACATGTGGATAGGTCTTAAATTAAAAAAATTCACTACATTATTTTTTTATCAAAATAAAAATATACTTTGCTTTTTTTTGGGGGGAGTAAATCTAAATTTTTGGTCCTAAATCAACCAACCCCTATGCATGTATGTATATATTATGTACATATAATAGATATATACATCTATTATGCAATAAACTCATAATAGAAAATGGGAATTGAATAAAAGAGCCCTTTTAACTCAGTGGTAGAGTAACGCCATGGTAAGGCGTAAGTCATCGGTTCAAATCCGATAAAGGGCTTTTTTACGAAAGAACGGAGATATTTTTTATATTACTACAAAGGAAAAAAGAAATTACTACAAAGGAAAAAAGAAACCAACATTATAATTATTTCCCATTATTATGAGTTATAGTTAGAAAGTTAAACATTAATTAATTAATTAATAATTATTTATTTAAATATTATTAAATATTAAACTTAAACTATTTAAAATTTTTAATTTTAAATTAAAAAAAAAAA